AATAAGAATTTTTCTTCTTTTATTCGAAACGCCCCGTGATCTTCAACCAATTATGCGCTTCAATATAATTCCCAGGAGTAAGCGTTATAGCCTGTTTCCAATACTCAGCGGCTTGATCGAACCAAGCCTCCGCAATTTCCGAATCTCCCTGTCGAATGGCCTGTTCTCCCCGGTCGGAATAGGAATAGGCGGATCAATTCCTTCCCTTAGAACCGTACTTGAGAGTTTCCTACCTCATACGGCTCCGCAGTCAATTCTTTTGGTATCCTTTTTACCTATTCTAGTAAACTGAATGAGATTTCTTATAGATCTATATCCCACTGTTCGGAGTAACCAAAAGAGCTTAATCGCATGAGTTTCAAACTTTCATTTTGATTTAATTAAGAATCAGTTTTAGTTTTATCTTTTCTCCCACCTGCAGAAGAATAAAGCAAGCATAGGTATTTACGCCTATTCTTCGTATTTTCCGCAAGGTAACTATCTCGGTTTCCGATCGAAATTTATATAGAATCTTTGAAAAAGGCTTTCCTTCATAAACATAAGTAAGAAAGAAAAGACTTACTATCTTTGGGATCTGATCCTACACCGCTGCTCAATACCTTAGTCTTAGTGGATCAACTCTATTACATAAGTTAATTCCTAACTTTTATCCATTTTATATAGAGGCATAAGTAAGCAGTTCTTTTCTTAATGTATTGGCCCAAAACCTCATTAATTGATCTTTACGGTGCTTCCTCGTTATCAATTAGATCTTTCTTTTTTTATCCATAGACATAGAAAAAAGTATCTAGGCATATTTTATTTCTTCATATTTTGATTAATATGATGAAGTTTCTTTCTTTGCTACAGCTCAAAGAAATCATCGTTTTGGACGATGCATTTGTAGCGAGCCTTATTTGTATTTGTAGTATTTACTAGCAAATTTTTTTTTATCTTCCTTTTTCTTTCTATAGTGGAGATAGCCGCACGTAATGACAGATCACTGCCATATTATTAAAAGCTTGTGGTAAGAATGGGTTTCGTTCTAGTGCTCTAAAATAATATTCTAAAGCTTTCGTATGTTCTCCATTACTTGTGTGAATAAGGCCTATATTATAGAGTATATAACTTCGATCGTAGGGATCGATTTCTAGTCGCATAGCTTCATAATAATTCTGTAAAGCTTCCGCATAATTTCCTTCGGATTGAGCTGACATCCGTTACGGTCGTTATTCGATTCAAAGAATCTCCGTTCCAGAACCGTACGTGAAATTTTCACCTCATACGGCTCCTCCCTTAATATACATAATGAGAATTTAAAATACTTTAAAATACATGGAATAATCAAATAGGGTTAAAACATTCTCATTATGAACTGAGCGGGACTAGTGTTTTTACAAAAAATTTCTAGCCAACCTTCTTGCGCAAGAGTTTTTAGTAGAATTGAGTGTCTTGATACTAAATAGAAAGGATAACTCCAACAATTTCTTTGTCCTCAACGCCTACTAATTTCCAGGAAATAGTCACTTCAACAGTCTTCGATGGTTATAAGGGTATCCAAAGTACGAACGAGATGGATGTTTGTTGTCCCAACCATTCTTGTTAGTCCCAATCAAAAGAAAGGGAATAAATAAGTAATTTTTAACAAAGTTTTCGTATTGTCGATTGCTAGGTGTAGTGCGTCTTCCCCTATGCCGCCTATTGGTACTATATTACTAGGAAGTAGGATTGACCTGTAATACAAAACACAAAGGTGTAACCTTTCGCTTAATACTAAAATTGATAACTGAAGAATAGTATCTGAGGTTGCATCAATCGGGGATACACGACAGAAGGAATTGTTCTATTTCTAAACTTCACCTTCAACAAGCGTAGGTTTATTTCTATAATTTAGAATATGGAATAAGAATATTTGTTCTTTCTATCCCGAATCATGTGCCTTTCTCCTAAAACTAGAAGCAGGAAAAGGAAACTTAATAATAAAATAATAAAGAAAATCAAATCACACCATCTCGGTAATAAGTAAATGCCTCCTTTTCTCCTGAGGTTGTCGGAATTATTCGTAATAAAATATTGGCCACAACTGAAAAGGTCTTATCAATAAAATTTCCATTTGTCCGCGATCTAGGCATAGGTCTCAATCCATTCAAAAATTTTTCTCATTCCCCCATGTGGGAAAATGATTACACAAAAAAAGGATTTGTACAGTACGAACTAACATAAAAACAGATTCATTTCCAAACAAAACAATTTCAATAAAGATACAAATTTTCTACTACTACTTCTATTTATTATTTATTTCAATTATTCCAAATACCCATATAGTCTAAAAAACATAAATCAACTTATTGATTTGTTTCAATTAATTGATCGAATCTGGTATATATAGAAATATCACATTCATTTAAAAGATACGAACATCATTTTCTCAAATATGAATCAATATATATTTTATCCTTTCATAAGGAAAACTTGTTTTTAAATTTTAAATTAAGTCCTACGAGGAAATATTTTTTAGAAAAAAAAAAGATTCTATTACTATTCTATTTTTGTTTGGATAGGTACGACTACAACCAACCCATCAATATTATAAACCAATAGTATAACGAATAGTAATAGAAATATGAAGAAATATGAACATATTAATGGCTCGCTATTTCTTCGGTTTCTGAGTCATAATCATTGTGTAGGAGAGATGGCCGAGTGGTTCAAGGCGTAGCATTGGAACTGCTATGTAGGCTTTTGTTTACCGAGGGTTCGAATCCCTCTCTTTCCGTACTTTCACCTAATTTAATCCGCCAACATTCCTAACTGTAACAAATCAAATAACAAGAAATACTCTATACTCTATATTAGAACATAAGAGTTAGATCTTTTTTTGATATATATTTCTTCTATTTCGAATTGCTATGATACGTAAAATACTGGAAAGAAAGGAATGAAAATTTTTCTGCCAATCTATGATACATGAATAGGAAAAATCCGAGATGGGATAGAATATATGAGTGGGATAAAATCTGGATCAAACCCCTGACTTTAAATCTTAAGTCATTTTACTTTGGCGAAAGAAAGGGGCCAAATTGTCCGAACCCTTTAGTTTTTTATTTTATTTCGGACTAAGTCTGACGAGAATAATATTCTACCACTAACAATTCATTTATTTTCAAACCGAACCACTTACTATCTATTATTTGATTAACTAATCCTTTATATGGGAATGGGTGAAGAGTCAAATGTTTGGGCAATTCCTCACGGGGAGATGAATCGAGAGAATTTTGAATTAGAGCTTTGGATTTTTGTTCATCCTTCGACATAATAGTATCTTGGGGTTTGCAACGATAACTTGGTATATCGACTATACGGCCGTTAACTAAAATATGTCTATGGTTAACTAATTGGCGGGCTCCAGGAATAGTGGGAGCCATACCCAACCGAAAAATTATGTTATCCAAACGCATTTCAAGTAATTGTAGTAAAACCTTACCTGTTGACCCTTTGGTTTTTCTGGCGATACGAACGTATTTAAGTAATTGTCGTTCTGTAATACCATAATGAAAACGCAATTTTTGTTTTTCTTCTAGACGAATACGATATTGAGATCTTTTCCCGGAACGTGATTGGTTTCTAAGATCACTTCCGGCTCTAGGCCGTTTATTAGTTAGTCCAGGTAAAGCCCCTAGACGGCGTATTTTTTTGAAACGAGGCCCTCGGTAACGCGACATAAAGACTCCTTTTCCTTTCTTGATTTATTTTTTTCTTTATAAATATTTATATATTTATATTCCATTTTACAAAAAAAACTAAATTAAAACTGAACTAAATGACAAATGAAACGAAATCTTATGAAGTATTGTATTCCATTGTATTACAATGAATAATACAATGGATTGTATATACATCATATACGAACCCTTTATTTATATATTATATATTTTGTATTAAAATATGTAAGTAAAAAAAAAAGGAAAAGCAAAGAGTTCAAACTCGACCGAACAAATCAGGAAAAAACTCTTTCTTTTCTTTTTATTTCTAGTTGGAAGTTTCTACGACATAATAGATCGTTTTGAAGAAGAGAAAGGCAATCTTATTCTTTTCTTTGTTCTTCGATTTCAAAAATATATATATATATAAAATAAAAAGATTGAACAAATAAAAAAAATCGAAAAAAGCCGGCTATCGGAATCGAACCGATGACCATCGCATTACAAATGCGATGCTCTAACCTCTGAGCTAAGCGGGCTTCCAGAAATTTTACATACATTAGAATTCAATAAACTATATTTTAGTTTAGGCTTATTCATTTTTATTCTTTTATGATATGAATTTCAAATAAATATTTCCAATCAAATAAATATTGAATTTAGTTTCTTTCTTTCTATGTATATTCTATTTTTCGTCTAAAACAATTGGATTCTATCTAAATTAGATTTAGAAATTATATTCTCTTTTTAGTAAAGCTATGAATTTTCAAATTCATTTCAAATCGAAATATAAAAAATTCATTATGACAATTTTCATTATATTTATAACTATAATAACTATCTATTGATTCGAATTATAGGGGTCTTCCTTAAGAAAACAAAAAAAAGAATAAAAAAATTAGAATCGATAAAGATGAACTCCAAATCATAATAACATAATAAGATATTCTTCATTTTTCGTTCATAGACTGGGATGAAAAACAAAGAATCGACCCTTTGAGTATTAAAAATTGCATGGTAAAATAAAAGGGGAGTATATATAGTATATATCCATTCATATTGAATTGTAGCTATAGAAATGATAGAATCATTTCTGATTATACCAAATCAAATTCAAATATAGACGTTCGATAGAGATGAAAAAAGAAAGGGGAAGGACCTTACACTGAGATCCTAATCTTAAAACAAAACACAAAAGGGGGATATGGCGAAATCGGTAGACGCTACGGACTTAATTGGCTTGAGCCTTAGTATGGAGACCTACTAAGTGAAAACTTTCAAATTCAGAGAAACCCTGGAATTAATAAAAAAGGGCAATCC